CTCAATTGTGATTCTAATTCATTTGATGAACTTATTAGTCTACGAAATCGAAGAATTACGTAATTCGTCAGAAAAAGGAATGATAGCTACTTTTTCCTCTATAACAGGGTTTTTAGTTACTCGTTGGATTTCTTCGGGACATTTTCCTTTAAGTAATTTATATGAATCATTAATTTTCCTTTCATGGAGTTTATCCATTATTCATATAATTCCGTATATTAGGAATTATAAAAATGATTTAAACACAATAACTGCACCAAGTGCCTTTTTTACCCAAGGTTTCGCCACATCAGGTCTTTCAACTGAAATGCATCAACCCGCAATATTAGTACCTGCTCTACAATCTCAGTGGTTAATGATGCATGTCAGTATGATGTTATTGAGCTATGCAGCTCTTTTATGCGGATCATTATTATCAGTTGCTCTTATAGTGATTACATTTCAAAAAAAAATCGATTTTTTTTTGAAAAACAAGAATTTTGTAAGTTTAAGGAAACCGTTTTTCTTTGGTGATATGGAATATTTGAACGAAAAAGGAAGTATTTTAAAAAAGACTTCTTTCCTATCATTTAAAAATTTTTACAAATATCAATTAATTCAGCATTTGGATTCTTGGAGTTATCGTGTCATTAGTTTAGGGTTTACCTTTTTAACCATAGGTATTCTTTCTGGAGCAGTATGGGCTAATGAAGCATGGGGTTCATATTGGAATTGGGATCCTAAGGAAACTTGGGCATTTATTACTTGGACCATATTTGCAATTTATTTACATACTAGAAAAAATTCAAAATTGCAAGATCAAGTTATGAATTCGGCATTTGTAGCTTCTATAGGATTTCTCCTAATTTGGATATGCTATTTTGGGATCAATCTATTAGGAATCGGGTTCCATAGTTATGGCTCATTCCAATGAATATCTAATTGGATAAAATAAACTGCATCAAAGAATACATAAAAAATAAAGGATACATAAAAGAATTGTCAGATTTTCAGATATACAATGAAATTTTGTGCGAGTTTTTGAGAACCTTTTAAATAGAGGAATTATTCAAAAGGTTCTCAAAAACTTTAGATATATCTAATTAAAATTCTAATTAACACTTACCTTTTTTTGATTGCACAACGAAGAATCGTGAAAATATGAAAGTCAAAGAATTCTAAGACTTTTTTTCCAATTCAATTAAATTTATTGAATCTAAAAAAAGAATTAGTATCTATAAAAAGAGAACTTGTACCTTGTCAACCGATAACGGGAGAACAAATCAGGATAAATACCAATTCCTATTACAGGTAGAAAGATATAGATCAAGACAAATAGTTCTCGTGGTCCAGAATCAAAAAAATTGAGTTTGTAATATTAAAGAGCTTGTATCCATAGAAAATCTGACGTAATATCGTAACATAGATAATAAAAAATAGAAGTTAATATCATTCCAATTGACATCACAAAAGTAATTAACATTTTTGGTATGAAAAGATATTTTTGGCTGGTAATTATTCCAAAAAAGAGTAAGAATTCTGCAACAAAACCACTCATTCCTGGCAATGGCAAGAGAAACCATCGAGAAACTACTAAACATGATAAAGATTTTTGACATTGGAATAGGTATCCCCATCTCTTCGAGATAAAAAAAAAAGGAAAAAAATCTCGAGAATAAAATGGTGCTATTTGACTACTATACATTGATAACATCAAGAAATAGAAAAATCGCGGATTTTGAGTAATTGGCCAAGCTACTAAAGTAGTTATAAATCCTGTCAGTAAAAAGGGTCCTATGAAAAGTCCATCGGTTTCCAGTCTCCATTGAAAATCAAAAAGATTGATCCATTTAGAATCCTTCTTGGATTGAGTTAATGGATCGGATCGTCCAATTGGAAAATGATAACAAAATAAATAGATCATTAGAAGGAACTCTAGGATATATATATATAGAGTATACCATTTTTTATCCTATGAGTGAAAAAGATAATTGAAGAACCCGCAAATATGGGCAAAACAAAAAGTATTGTTAACCAACGAAAATAACTCGTGATAAAGACAAGATAAGATTATACCAGAAAAGCCCGTGCTCGGGAGAAGAATAATATATTCTCTTTTCTCGAATACGGGCTTTTGTCGGTAAAGAGGAATCAAATGATTCAAGTGGAGTTTTTTGTCACATATCAATAAGAAAGACCCATGCTGCGAGTTGTTTCATGCCATAAATAAACACGGACACTCAAAAAATCCGTTGGACAAGCGGATTCACATCTTTTACAACCTACACAATCTTCGGTTCTTGGCGCAGAAGCAATTTGCTTAGCTTTACATCCGTTCCAAGGTATCATTTCCAATACATCCGTGGGGCAAGCTCGAACACATTGGGTACATCCTATACATGTATCATAAATCTTTACTGAATGTGACATTGGGTCTGTAAATTCCAGTTTTGAACACAAAAAATTTTCAATCTGGTAAAATAAGAAAATGAAATAATCATATATTTTCTATTGTAGACACCAGATGAATCAATGATTTATCAAAATTTTAAGAATCAATAGGTTTTTTAATCTGTTTATGAGAAAGGACCAAGATACTTTGATTTCCATTTCAATAACCATGAAATATAAGTTTACGAATTCAATTCATGTTAATTTTACTATATAAATTTTACTATATTTTACTCTATATATATATATAGATAATAGATATAGAATATAGAAATAGAAAGATTCTAGTATATAGGTAGAATAATTATATAGATAGATAGAAATAGAATTAATTTGATATTAGGTTAGTGATAGAAGAGGTTAGTAACTCTAAATCTCAATCATAAATCTATATGAAAAAAGAGAAGAAAGAAAATAAATAAGTAAATAATAATAAGAGAATTTTAGATTCTATTAAGATTGAATTCTAATTCTATTAGATTCTATTTAGAATATTCTAAATAGAATCTAAAAGTCTTATGTTTTGATTTCTATGTGAAAATAGAAGAATTATGACTAATTCTTCAGCAAATTTGATTGATTAATACGAATTTATTTTTTGTTACGATGGATCGACGAAACAATAGGTAGGCCAATAACTGCTTAAACAGCAGCAATGGCTATAACAAAGATTGAGAAAATTTCTCCTTTTAATTGTTGACTATCAAAAAGATTGGAAAATGTGACGAGATTTATATTCACCGAATTCAGTATAAACTCAAGACACATAAGTGTTCTAGCCATGCTTCGGCTTGTGATCAGTCCATAGATAACGATAGAAAATAAATAAACACTTAGAAGAAATACATGTTCTAACATTATTGATAAATTCCCCATCTCTCTCAATTCATTGAAATATGAAAAAAAAATGAAATCAATTAAGTTGACTAGAATAGAAGAATTACAGAACAAAAGAATATATTCACAGTAGATTGAGAAAAAAAGAGATTACATTCTTTCAATAAAAAAAGAAGTTCTTCTTTCTTATTATATTAGATTATTGATGAGCCATTATTGATGAGCCATAGTAATTGCACCTATCAAAGAAAGTAAAAGGATTAGATAAATGAGTTTAAAAGGAAGAGAAAAATCTGTGGATAAATGGGATAAATGAATCCCAATTTGTTGAACGTTACTTATGAATAAATCCTGTTCTATAATCTGATTTGATCTTGTAGTACAAAAAATTCCGTACCATAACGTATTTGGGAGAGTAGTCATTCAATGAAAAAAAAATCCTTGTAAAAACCAATGAAGTGATCCTATTTCCAAAGGTCCGCAAATAGGAATCATTGGAATATTCTGATATACAAACAAGAAGAACCAATACCAATGAAAAGCCAGAATCAATGGAATTAGTAAGTAATACTATTCCCAGACCTCCTAATATAAGAACTGATCCTAGAAATATTACTAAAGATATTGAATAGTTACATTGTATGGGATAAGGTAATTATGAAACTTTGTCCAATGTACCTTGTGGCTCATATTTTTTTCCTTAATTCATTATTTCATTAATTTATTAAAAATTTATTGAAATGAAAAATATAAACAAAGAATAACTGAACTAAGAAAAAAATAATTAAAAAATAAAAAAGAACAAGAATTAAGAAATTCAAATTTAATTAAGAAATTTTTGGTTCTCGAATATTTAATTGATCCATTAATTTCTTATAACGCACTTTATTTTTCTTTGACAAATAAGTCAATAATCGTTGACGTTTTCCTAGAATTATCCGTAGACCCCTTTGTGATAAAAAATCTCTTTTGTGCAATTCTAAATGTGAAGTAAGTCTTCGTATCTTATTGGTGAAATGGAATACTTGAAATTCAACAGATCCACTATTTTCTTCTTTTTCTTCTTGTGTAATAACTGAGATGAATGAATTTTTTGAATTTTTTTTGACCATAAATGAAAATTTGTATCTTTATTTTCTGTGAATTTTACCGATCAGGAAAAATAAAATAATAATAATAAAGAATATTTCTTATGCCAGTTATTTTTATCTTTTCATCTAGTATACATCAAAATTGGATTCTATTCATATACTCTTTTTTTTCATTTATGTGGTTTATGTTTTTATGTTTTGTATATTTTGATTAAAATATACAAAACATATATGTATTCGCGAAAAAGAACAATTTCTTTGTTCTTTTTACTTAAAGAAATTCCACTCTTCCTAATGAAAGTTGATATACTATGAAATCAGCATCATGTATTATAGTATTACTACATAGTGTATATGTTTTGGCTTTCTCATCTACCAAATATGTTAGACGATATGTAGGAAATCAACTATAAATTCTTTTTCATTGGAATTGAATTGATTCCTAATTGTTAATACATATGTATTCTTGACATACTGAAACGACTGCTGTTATTGGCATCAAACCAATAGCGATTCATACAAGCTAAATCTTCTAATCTATAATTGGGCCAAAGAAACAATTTGAATTTAATGAAATTTTTTCTATCTGTATTAATATGTTTGTTCTCATTCAAAAATTGCCCACAGTTTCTTATTTTATTTTCATTGCAAAATCTTGGATTTCTATCCACAACATGAAAATTCCGGGAATTTAAACAAATTCGAATTCGAAATTCTCTACGACGTCTGGGAGATAGAATATTTTCAGGAACAAGTAAATCATAATGATTTTTGTCTCCACTCAAAAATATGTTTCTGTGTCGTGCAATGGATTTTTCAAACCCCCTTTTCTCAATTCTTTTTTTTGTGTATTTTTTATTTGTTTGGTACTTCTTATTATCGACTGATGAAATATCCATAGTTTGATATATAATAGATTTTCCGTCACTTCGTATAGATAGACAAATTGGTTCAATAATAAATATTCCCTTTCTTATCACTTCTGCAAGAACTAGGTCCTTTTGAATCAACATTTGATCTAGATTTATTTCACCTCTTTGAATCGAAGATATAGCAATTTCCTTTGGATTTATCAGTCTAAGTAGGAGACAATATATCCTTATATTTTTCATTACTTTATTATTCAAATGATCAGCCCATCTTAGTTGAAAAAGTAAATATTTTCTCAAAAAGAAATCTAGTTCCATTTCATTCTTGCTCTTATATTGTTTTTTTTTTATACCTTTTTTTATTTCTAAGCTTGCGTAATCTTCTTCAATATCTTCAATATCTTCAATAGCTTTTTTATTCTTAGATGATTTTACGTTAATTTTTTTACTTTTTTCATTTATAGAAAAATTAAAAAAGAGTGATTTGATTGGGATGATCCAAGGTTGAATTTTATATACATCAAAAAGTAGTACAAATTCTGGGAAGAACCAAGTTTCTAGATTGGATATAGTATCATGATTGGATACGATATCATTATCATAGAACCTTTTTTTATTCATTCCCATGCAATCAAAAACGAAATTGTATGTTTTGCTCTCTTGATGAATTGTAGGAACAAAAAGATCTTTTTTTTCCATTTTGTTGAAATTATTAATTTCAGTCTTAGTATTTTTCTGAATCTTGATGCCAATATGTGCATTGGTCCAGATCTCTATATTATTCTCAATATTATTTAGAAAACAAAGATGAAGAATTCTACAATCAAAATATTTTCTATCCAAATTAGTATTCCTATCAATAAGAAATCCTTTTTCTACTTTTTCTAGATAATCATTACTAGGTATACTTACCAATACATAAAATGATTCAGGTTTCGATGTATTGAAATGATATGTAATTTCTTGGTCCCCGTTTTTTTCTAATGTTGATTCAGAAATGTATAAATTAGGAAGGCTTATGTATTTATATGATAAAATATCATATCTGTAATGTTTTTTCCATTTATCTTTTTTATTCATAAATGAATTCTCTGCATAGTCATTTTCTTTCATGGAATAAATGAATCGGTCTTTTTTATAGAAATCCAAGTGGTTTGATTTCTTATTTTGAATCATACGATGTTTATCAATTCTATTTCTCCATTCTTTAGGTGCTAATACTAATTGATACTTTTTTTTTTTAGATAAATCATATTGATAATAACTTTTTAACCAGTTTTTCCATTCGTTCATTACAAACGTATTAATTTGCTTATGTCTTGATTTATAATTAAAAATTCCGTGTATCATATAATAGTCTTTTAAATTATCCTTAAAAAAAGGATAGCTCCCTTGATATTGAAGTACAGATCTCAATTGATACTTATTAAGTAATTGGTTTTGTGATATTTTGTAAAAAACATATGCTTGGGATAGGGACCAATAAGTATTGGAATTTTTATTGCTAGTCTTAGTATTATCAATATTTGAAAACAATTTTTTTATAGTCAAAAAAAAATTCATTGTATTTTGATTTCTTTCATCAATTCCTTCTTGTTCTTTATTTATTCCATTGTTGTAAATGGATTTATTAAAGATCTTTTTTGTTGATTCAAAGAAAAGTTGTATATTGATCTTAGAAATTTTAATGGTACATAAAAAAATATCTATGTATATTTTTTCAATGAATGATTTGATAAAGTAGTGTAATTTACGCATTAATCGGATATTTTTCCTTTTTAATATTTTCCAAATATGCTTCTGTAATCCCGATCTTTTATTAATAACTATTTCTTTTTTTTTCTTGTCTTTTGCAGTTCCTTCAATTTGATTCCTGATTTGAATTGTCTTATCAGAAAGATCTTTCATTCTTCTTTCTATTAGTGAATAATTGAACCAATTTATCGTTTGATTTAGAACGGATGATTCGCTAGGAATATTTCTTTTTAAATCTTTTTTATTTTCGTTTGATTCATATACTTTTTCTTTCCTCACTTCAAATAATAAATTTAGATTTACTTTATCCAGTTTTTTCATTATTAGGTTGATATTTCGAACTATTTGGATGACTCCTTTTTTTTTTCTTTTTTGAATTTCTTTATAAATAGGTTCAAAAAAGAAAGGTCGTTTTCGAGGAGAACCAAAGGGAAGTTCCGCTTCCATTCCCCAGACTGTTAAAAAAGAAAAATTTGTTTTTTTTTCTTGTTTTTTCATTAGATCTCTATGATGAGATCGTGCTCTAGATTTTCTCCAAGGTTTTAGACAGAAAGGATATAAAATCTTTATCTGAATACCTTCTATTAACCAATCTTCGGGAAATTCTGTTTCTGATAATTGAACACCGCTATAGGTGCATTTAATATGGATTTCTCTATTCCATTCCTTAAAATCCTCGTTCCACTCGGGAATTTGAAATAATAACATACGGAAAAGATTTTTGGCTATTATTAATGAAGGCAATATAATGTATTTTCTAAGAAAAGATTGGGTTACTAACATCAAACTTCTTATTACTTGAGTAAATATAAAGGTATCCCAAGCTTCTGATATTTCTATCTGTTCATTTTTATATTTTTTTTCTTCTTTTTTATCTTCATTTTCAAAATAGGAAATTTTTAATTCTGATTCTTGTTCTCTCCCCATCCAATTCCTAAAAATTAGATTCTTAATTTCGTTGATATCAAAAAACGAAAAAAAATATGTTTTATCTAGACGATCCAAAAAAAGAGGAGAATGTACATTTACTTGAAAGAGGTTCCAAATAACTGTTTTACGTCTTTGAGCGCGCATGGATCCCTTGATTAGATTGCGACGAAAATCCGATTGTTTTAAGTAACGTATCAAAGCCACCTCTTCCTCTTCCTCTTCCATTTGATCATCCTTTTTCTCATTGTTACTAGTATTCTGATCATTATCCTCATAAATTATCACACGTTTGGCTCTTCTTGAATGAATCTCATAATATTCTTCCTCCAAATCTTCTTCATTTTCTTCTTCCTCTTCTCTCAAATTCTCGGTTAATTTGTATGACCATCGAGAAACCTTTTTACTGATTTCTTCTTTTCTAATTCCAATAGATTTCTTTTTCATTCTTTTTTGATCTTTTATATGTGTTGTAATTACATCAAAGAAAAATTGAAAATATTTTGCTTCACTTTCTGAATCAATTCCTTTTTCTTCTGGAGAATTCAAAAATGATTGACGGTGAAGTTCTACGGAATCATTAAGAAGTAGATCATGAATCTTATTTATAAAAAAAAATTCTACTAAATCTTCTGTATCTGTATAAGTATTCATGATTGCACATGAATCTAATTCTTTTCTCGTTCCTCGATATGGTCCGTTGAAAAAAGGATCATAAGTTTTTGGCAAGCATTTCTTTTTTTTTTCATCATCGCATAATATGGTTTTTTTTTCAAGCATATCCAGACTAGAGGATCTCTCATTTTTTTCTATAATTTGGATTCGACTTCTCAATTCATTGTTCAAATTGTACTTTTTTTTTTCATTAGAATAAATCCAAGAATTATAAAGATCTTCGTCATATAGTTTTTCTATTATGTACAAAGAAATTCTTCGTTCTAGCATTTCCGAAAAAGTTGATAAACTGGGCGGATATGTAAAGGATATTATTTGTTTCCCATCACTTGTACATGTAAAAAAAAAAAATTGTGACATTTCATTGCGTAAAGCATTTTCTAATTTATCATTTTTTATATATCGTAATGGACGATTCCATCGCTTATAATCAAAAAAAAAAGTGACAAAAGGTTTTTCAACCCACAATCTTTTATTTTTATCTTCTTTCAGTCTTCCCAATTCCCAATTCTCTTGATGGGTCTCCAGATCAGAATCTTCGTAAACCGGGCTATCTTGATAGTAAGCCTCTTGAAAGTGAAATTCATCTTTTTTTTTTTCCTGTCTATTCACTCGGATCTCTTCCGTTTCATCTATTTTGTCCAGATCCTCGTTTTCTTCCGAAAAAAGGGAAGGTTTTTCTTCGGTGAATTCTTCTTCTTCTTGTTCTTGTTCAGTCTCCTTCATTTCATAAGTTGTTTCTACATCGCTTTCTTCCTCTATTTTTTCCTCTTCTTCCATTTCTGAGGTTTCTTTATCTTTCAGTTTCTTAGTGACAATAGGTGACGGCATTTTGCCTAAATAGTAAACACAGGTAATAAATAAGAGGATACTAAAGATTCGACCTATAGAATTTCTCAATTCTGACACAAGATACTTATTAGATCGAATAAAACGATTTTGCCGTATCCAGAACAATACCAATCCAACCCATTTCATGAATAAAATGTGACCTATTAACCAACCAACAAAACTACTTGTTAAAAATAAAATCTTGTTGTTGCATCGAAACATATAAATGTTGACTAATCTGGCTAACGTGGAACTTGGTAAAATAAAATGGTTGAATAATTGAATAATTAGATTATTAAGGAATACACATTGAATGCTGAGATTACGCATTGAATTTCTGTTAGTAGATCCATAATCAAAAAAGTTTTTATGATTGTTCCAGAAGAAATGAAGCAAAAGATACGGTAGAACTAGGACAGTTATTGTATGAGGCCTACTTAATGCTAGATGCAGAGGCGCATAATAGATCGATATGAACATCATGAGCTGTCCCACAATAAAACCAGTTGTTGCGGATACCTCCCTTTCATTTTCTTCTTCCATAATCCAAGCTCGTAGAAGTAAGAGATAAGAGGGCCCTATGGA